GAAGATCTCAATCTATAATGAAGAAATGATAGTAGCTCGTTGTTTTATAGGCTTTATCATATTCAGTCGGAAGAGTTTAGGTAACACTTTCAAAGTGACTCTCGACGGGAGAATCCAGGCTATTCAGGAAGAATCGCAGCAATTCCTCAATCCTAACGAAGTAGTTCCTCCGGAATCCAATGAACAACAACGATTACTTAGGATCAGCTTGCGAATTTGTGGCACCGTAGTAGAATCATTACCAATGGCACGCTGTGCGCCTAAGTGCGAAAAGACAGTGCAAGCTTTGTTATGCCGAAACCTAAATGTTAAGTCAGCAACACTTCCAAATGCCATTTCTTCCCGTCGCATCCGTCTTCAGGACGATCTAGTCACAGGTTTTCACTTCTCAGTGAGTGAAAGATTTGTCCCCGGATGTACGTTGAAAGCTTCTATAGTAGAACTCATTCGAGAGGGCTTGGCGGTTTTAAGAAGGGTTCGGGTGGGGGGTTTCTCTTAAGAATAAAGAAGACGAATAGAATCTAATTCATGTTCATGCTAACAGAAGAGCGGATCCAATACCAAGACGACTTTCTTTCTCAGGAAGTGCAGCAAGTACTTGAGGAATTTTGGGATATCATGCCCCACGAGTGAGTTGCCAAGTACCCCCTAGGAGGGCAGTCTACCACAAGATCGAGTTGGAGCCTGGAGCCAAAGCCCCTTAACTTACTTAGACTGGGGCTGGGTTTTGCAGATGGCCCCCCCAACTATAGCATCTATTAGTGTTGGGGCTTGGTTGAGCTCAGGAAAGAATTTCAGGAACTCATTGAGGCCTATTTATATTCCAGCCTCCAAGGCAGTTTTTCCCTATCTTGCTGGGGATTGAGGAGCCCCTGTTTTATTCCAGAAGAAGCGGGAGCCTTGTGCATTGATTATCGGGCGCTCAACAAGGTAACCTAACCATCAAGAACAAGTATCTACTTTGATTGCAGACTTCTTCGCCCTAATCAATAAGCGCGAGATACTTCTCGAAGTTGGATCTACGGTCGGGCTACTATCAAGTGCGTATCGCGGAAGGAGACGAGCCAAAGACGACCTGTGTGACAAACAAGCAACCTTACTAATAAAGGGCGTTTGATGATTTGGTTATGACTTTTGGACTCACCAATGCCCCTGCCACGTTCTGCACCCTCTATAATGAGCTATTCCACCCGTACGACGGGTGGTATACTTTGATCGTGGGCTATAGCCATTCGTTAAACGACCACGTTAGCCACCTCCGGACCTTTTTTAAGGCATTAAGGAAGAATCACCTCTATGTAAAGAAAGAGAAATGCTCCTTTAGACAGACAGAAATCCTATTCCTAGGGCATTGGATGGGCATCAGAGCTATCGAGGAGTGGCAAGCACCTACCAAGGTGAGTAAGCGTTGATCGTTTTTAGGGCTCGTGAACTATTACCGAAGATTCATCGTAAGTTATTCGAAGAGGGCTGCTCCACTCAAAAATATCCTAAAGAAGGACGTACGGACCGATCATGGCACTGCACTGATCGGAAGAGTGTCAAAGAGCTTTTGAGGACCTAAAGCAGGCAGTGATGGATGACCCCGTATTGCAGTTGCCAGATCACACTAAGCCATTTGAAGTACACACGGATGCATCAGACTATGCCATAGGCGGTGTGCTAGTACAATAAGGTAAGCCTATCGCATATGATAGCCGAAAGCTCAATGAGACCGAGAGGCGCGGTCCAAGAAAAGGAGATGACAGCTGCACTACTTGAGAACGTGGAGGCGGGTCACGATTCGTGTTCAAGACGGAGAATGTGGCGCCGAGTGACTTACTGACCCAGAATAAACTCACGCCAAAACAGGGACGATGGCAAGCAAGACAAACTTGCCAAGTTTGATTGATATGGTGCTAGAGTATAAGCTTGGACGGACCAACCAGGTCGCGGATGCCTTAAGTAGGAAGGCAGAGCTGGCGGCATTTAAGTGTGAGGAAGTGGCAGCCACCAGCAGGGTCACGAGTACCCTACCGCATCGTATTCGAGATGGGCTTGAAAAAGGACCCGTGAGAAGCCTTTTGCACCAAGCTAAGGAATGCAAAACTCGGCTTGGATCAAGGATGGGCTCTTGCTCACAAAAGGGAATCCACTTTTTTTCTTCCAAAACCTTTCTTTTTTCGGTATGCCGCTCCGCCAGCAAGGAGAATTTTTCTATTGTGATTTTTTTTGGGCCTTTGATTGCGTATTCAATATAGATCCATGTCTTTCTTGTTCCACTAGCTAGGAAAAAATTATCACATGTCCGTTTCGTTATTACAACCTTATTTTTTGATGTCAAAGACCAGAAGCTACGCGCAAATTCTCATTGGATCTCGGTTGTTCTTAACAGCGATGGCTATTCATTTAAGTCTTCGGGTAGCACCACTAGATCTTCAACAAGGTGGAAATTCTCGTATTCCGTATGTACATGTTCCTGCGGCTCGGATGAGTATTCTTGTTTATATCGCTACGGCTATAAACACTTTCTTGTTCCTATTAACAAAACATCCCCTTTTTCTTCGCTCTTCCGGAACCGGTACAGAAATGGGTGCTTTTTCTACGTTGTTTACCTTAGTTACTGGGGGGTTTCGGGGAAGACCTATGTGGGGCACCTTTTGGGTGTGGGATGCTCGTTTAACCTCTGTATTCATCTCGTTCCTTATTTACCTGGGTGCACTGCGTTTTCAAAAGCTTCCTGTCGAACCGGCTCCTATTTCAATCCGTGCTGGACCGATCGATATACCAATAATAAAGTCTTCAGTCAACTGGTGGAATACATCGCATCAACCTGGGAGCATTAGCCGATCTGGTACATCAATACATGTTCCTATGCCCATTCCAATCTTGTCTAACTTTGCTAACTCCCCCTTCTCAACCCGTATCTTGTTTGTTCTGGAAACACGTCTTCCTATTCCATCTTTTCTCGAATCTCCTTTAACGGAACAAATAGAAGCTCAAGAAGGAATACCAAAACCTAGTTCACTCGCGGAGTCTCTTTCCATCCATGGCGGAATGGTTAAAGCGCCCAACCTATACAAGAGGAAAATTCGTAGGTTCGATTCCTGCTGGATGCATGCTAATGGGACCCTCTAATAAGTCTATTGGAATTGGCTCTGCATCAACCGAATCAAGAGAGCCGACTGAATCAATGGCTAGACCGGGTACAGCTTAATCAACGGGCTCCCTTGCTTAAACAACGGAAAGGGCTAGGTCTCGATCTCGCTCGAATAAGCATAATCTCGATCACGATCATCAGATTCTGGAACTGCTTCAACGACTAGCTATGATGCTACTGATACTACTGGTGATCTTTCTTACCTTCCATCATTTTTTTTTCCACTGAAAGTAGCATTTCAATAACAGCTATTTTTTCAATCTACAGGAGGGATGGGATGATACGCTTCCGATCGATCTGTCTTCCCCATGTCGGTACCGCTTCGTAAGCCCTAACAATTCCTCCCCTCCCCTATTTTTTGTGTTGTTTGTGAGGTTGGATCGAATGAGGTTGTCGATGAGGATTCACCCACCCCTTTCTCATCAGTTTGTTTGTATCAAGAACGGTTTGACCTACTCTCTACGCAAGTTGAAGACCTTCAGCAAAGCTTGTACAGATGTGTATGGCAGGTCTTCGCATGGAACTGCGAACGAACCTGATCGCTGGCGGCCCCACTACGAAATATGAGTTGTAGAGCCGCTGCTCTAGAAAGAATCAAAAAAGTCTTAATGGAACGAGACACCTTGCACGGCAGCGATGATCTTTTCTTCCTTATGATCTTAGTGAAAAGTAAAGGTCCAATGTAATATCTCGACCGACCCTAAAGAAAAGTCAATAAAGACTTAAAAACCACCCCGGTTGATTCTAACCAGCTTTCTCATCCGTGGGTAGTAGACGGGTTCAATACCTCCGGCACTCCTTTCTGAAAAGGAACTATGGACAGAGACTATCAAAGGGAATACCAGGTTGGCTACTCCCCCCTCAGATTGGATTCATGACTTATATGACTCCACCCCTTGTTCCAAGAACGACTTATCTAGGGTAGGGTCGGGCTAACAATATGATATGGGTATCGGCAGCCTCTGCTGCATCACCTTCCAATGCAACCAGCGGCTCCATCGTGGGAGCAAGGGCTGTATCATCTTTTCTCGTCCCTCGATATCTGACCCGTCAACCTTCCCATCTCCTCTTACTTACGCATCTTCAATCAAATCATGATCCCATCTCGATCACTTTCGCACCTACTTAGGTTGAATTCCGTACCGTCAGGGATTGGAAACTCTCTCAAATTGACTGAGCGTCGGACGGACGGGGCCGACTGCTTTTTTTATGAAAAAGAAGGCCGACCGAAGATTGACTTGAAAAGAGGATGGAACCCTTATTTCGGTTATCCGACCCCTGATTCGATCGGGAGCATAGCCATCGAAGACCAAAGCAGCGGTGATGAAGACTCCGGAGGAGATTGACCGGAACTAGAGTCTCACGAGGGATTTAGCGTCATTCCTGAGCCCTAAGAAAGGCTTTAGGCTAACCTGAATCAAACTGAACTAGTAACTGAACCGGGCCATCCTTTGACTTTCTAAAACTCGGTGTCCTACGTATCGCATTAGCGAATCAAGTTTTTACGTAGTTCTTATGAATTCAATCCCCTCGTCTCCAAGACCGAATCAGGAGTTCCGGATAGCCCCTACCCTATGGTGATTCGTCTATCGTCCATGGTCAGCTCTTGCTTCCACTCTCGTCGATGGGAAGCTCTCGTCTGGCGACTCAACCTCTTTCATTGACATTACCTTTGCTTTCTTTACCTACTCGTCCTCAACAATTTCATTGCCTTCTCTTTCCTATCTTTTATTCGTGACCTTATCGGACTCTGAACTTTCAGGGTAGATAGAGCCAATCAACACTTCTATGTAGCGAAAGAATCAGTCTCGAATCGAAGCGTTAAGGTAGAAAGGCTAAGGTAAGGTTGCAATGTCCTAACCGTCCAAAGCCCATACCAAAAGAATGAAGTGGCTGTGATTGAAGAGAATCCAAAATCACCTACTCGATTGAAGACCAGAAGCTGGAATGAGATACGTGTATTCCTAAACATGGATAGCCCCTTTCAGGGCTTGGTCTCAACTTCTCGGTAAGAAACTCAAGACACATCAAAAGCTCTTCGCTTAGCTACACCTTAAGGAGCTGGTAAGATTCTCTTTCTTACTAGCCAACAACAGATGCCACTTCTCCCCCTTGTCCTGTAGAGATCTCCCCTTCCCTCTTTATTGAAAGAACACCCCCAGGAATGTTGTAAGATATTTAGCTGCTATAGCGTATAGCTGTAATACAGGAAATCGATCTCTTTCTTTCGCAACCAGGAATACCTATTTATGTAGCTCCCGGGACTAAAGTCAATCAATGGAGCTGCTACTGCTGTAAGAAATCCCTCAATGGAGCTTACGGGAATTAATCCATCTATTCCGATGCCGCTGCACTTAAATGCCCTTGTTTATTTCAAGAAAACAACCCCGGAAAGAGCAGTAAAGAAAGATATGACGCTTCTTTCTCGATCAGCGGCCCGCGCCCTAAGGCAAAGCCCTTTGAGAACACCTACTGGTCTATGTGGATGATTTGATCATCACCGGAGATGATGACGGTGAGATCCAAAGGACAAGAGAGAACTTGTCTGTGCGGTTTCAAATGAAAGAACTTGGAGAACTGAAGCACTTTCTTGGCCTAGAGGTTGAAAGATGCAAGGAAGGTCTATTCCTCTGCCAGCAGAAGTATGCTAGAGATCTACTAAAGAGATGCGGGATGCTCGAATGTAAGCCAATTTCTACTCCGATGGAGGCTAATGCCAGGGTGTATTCAGAAGAAGGAAAACACTAGGAGGATGCTACTATGTATCGACAGCTAGTAGGTAGTCTGATCTACCTTACACTCACACGGCCTGATATCACATTTGCAGTTGGTATAGTTAGCCGGTTTATGCAAAAGCCAAAGAAGCCTCACCTGGAAGCGGTACGCCGAATACTACGGTATGTGAAGGGTACAATTGACTTCGGTCTCTTGTACAACAAAGGTGAAGCATGTAAGGTGGTTGGTTACTGCGATGCTGACCATGCTGGTGATCATGACACACGACGATCAACTACCGGATATGTGTTCAGTACGATTGGAGGAAATAGTAAGGAGAGTATTAAGCCTCTTTGACTGCAAGTCTTTCGTGTTAGCCAAGGAAGAGCATAAAGAGAGTGGCTACCATTTCCATATTGGAATATTGAACACTTCCGCTCATAGGAAGACGCTAATAGGTCTAATTGTTGTCGCATGATAGATGCAGATAGGGCATAATCCAACAAGAAAAGATTTTATAGATTAGTACTGACTCTCATACAGGGGCGCGTTAGCCCCTATCTATAGTATAGGTTGGGGGTTATTTATATAGATCGACCATAGGGAATCTTTCTTATCGACTGAGGTACCTGGTTCTCCCAAGCTCCCTTTCAATAGCAGCAGATCTCATTGAACTTTATACAGTTGATCCAGCAGAAGCAGGGGTGGTAGTACCTCGCCCCGGATCCCTTCCTGAAATTCATAGCCTTAGACCCCGTTTTCTCAGCAGCATCAGTAGCAGGGGTATAGGCGGAACCCATTTCAATTGATCCATATACGGAGCCAGAGCCAGTAGTTTCACCCGCGGCATAAGTACCCATTAATGAAAAGAAAAGCGGAGGCCCGCCACCCTGGGAATTAGGTAATTGATGTCGCTCCTAACTGTGTTGAATGTAGAGGAGTGAGTACTTTAAAAAGCTTTCTCAACGCGCCTTAGATGCGCGCGTATATCGCCCTTCGTCGATCCTTTTTGAATAGAAAGAAATAGGCTGGCTGTGTGAAAGATGCGCAGGGGGATCGGGTCTTTTCACGTCTCACCGTAGTGCCCGGTACAATGCATTGAAAAGGTTCAGTTAGATAGTCATACTCGGGTACAGGCTTAGATAAAAGATCGAGAGGTAGATAGGAATACGTTTTGATCGATCAAGACCCGCAGTTCCTCGGTTAGCTAGTAAGATAAACAAGGAATGCCTACAAGGTGGAGCATAAGAAGCAGGGGAGGGCCATCAAGTATCGCGTACACTTGGTGAATCTTAACTTCCAGACGTTCTCACAGCTCATCCAAGCAGAGCATCTTGAAGGAGAACTATTGCAGAATAATATGATGGAGGTAGGCGGGTATGCCTTAAGAAGACAGCTTCTCAGCGTCAGGATAAGCGGAATAGTAGAGACAGCAGAAGGGGCTAGGAAGAATATGTAGAGTATCGGCACTGCGGAACCCCAATCTCTTTCTGGTTTAGTGAGATAATGATATAGGCAAGAGCATGTAGGGCAATGACCTCTTTCTTTCCTCACAACCAAAGCTACTTATTACGATATAAGAAGACAGCATATAACCAATTGGGGAATGGTATAACTAATGTAGTGGTTGGTAGTGGTGAAGGCGCTGTCAGCGGCTTCGATCCGAAGGCGTAACTCTTCGTTTGTTCCCTCGGAACGGAATTTTTATTTAGATGTTGTCTCCCTCACTCTTCTCTTCCGCCTTCACTGAGACAAAAGAGTGAAGTCAAGGCTCCTTCCGTAGACTAAAGAATAGGTACTTACGAGAATGAGTAGTTGCGAGCTTTAATTCAAGCCGACTCTTGCCAATTACACATTTTTTTTTACTAGGATCAGTTTCCAACCCTCTTTTCGTCAACTGAGGTATCTCATTTTGCGTGGACTTCAGTATCAGTTGTTGTGGAAGCGATCCGCGCTAGCCTATTACGTTTTTCAGCAGCAAGCTACGATCGACTCCTACTTACTTTAAGCTTCTCTCTCTTCCGATGGAATCAGTACCGTAAACAGGTATCTCCTTTGAAGGAGACGAAATGAATAGAATGCGGGAACGACGCAAGATAGATGGAAGAGGCAATGACTCTTCTCGGGAGAAGATAGGGGTAAAAATACGATAGCGTAGCTGCTCCTACTTCTAGTGAGAGTGACCCCGGATAGAGGATCATATATTGGTACGCTTTCGCAATTGCAGGAATAGATCCACTAAAGGAAATTCATGTAAATACTAAAGGCAGAAAGCTGTAAGAAAAACCTCCCTAGGGGCTTACTAGTCCTAGCTCTCAATCAAGGGAAGCAAGAACTCAAACTACTATGCTCCTCTTTGCTCTATCTCCTCAGCTCTGCCCTAGCAGCAAGATATAATACCATGAAATATATCCTCTCGTGCTATAACACTACAGGAGCTATTAGAGTCCTTACTAAAGTCCAAGTGCATTGGAATGAAGGTAGCTTGCTCCTAAACCTAAGAGAGAGATTTTCTCTCCTACATTCGCTTAACTCGATATAATTGGTTCGAATCTATCCTAGCTTGATGTAAACTTCAAGCAAGACAAGAGGAAGATAGAATACATTCTTATCTGTCTTATCTAGTTAGAACCCTAAAACGAATCTCTTTCTTCGCCTAAGCTCTTCCATAGCAGCACTAAAGTCAAGTAGCTACATGCCTAAGGTATTTGATTCACGAACCGACCGTGGCGCCATCGGGATATCAAACAAGAAAGAAGAAATCCCCAATCAAATAACCCGAGGGCGTTTAGGCTTTCATACTTGCCCCGAGAAAGCAGACAAGCTGGAGGACAAAGACGGTCTGGAGATTCACTTACAAGTCAGGCTTGTGCTGCGACATCCGCAAAGGGGTCAAGGCATGCACCTCTGAGAGCACTCAATATGAAAGATAGATAGAAAGCGCTTGATTAAGGACTAGACTCGCCCCTATACTGATTAAGGCTGAGCTACCGAAGTAGGGAATTGCTTCTTAAAGCTAGATGAGTACACCGATTCAAGCCCCTCAATAGATAGGCGGAACGAGCTGATATAGTAAAGCGCTGTAAGGCAAGCAGTAATCCTGCAAGATAAGCACTCTTTCTAAAAGAAGCTCTCTAGTCCGTTCTCTCGAAATCCAACTTTCAGACCCTCCGCTGATCAGACTACCCCAGAAGAAGCAAAGAGGACAGAGTCCTTGATGTGAAACCCCTTTTAGGAGCTCGAGAACAGCGGGGCAGTCGTTACACCATTCGTGCAAGGTGACGAAGCGGATCGACTCGCTGGAAGGCTTGATGAAAGAATTAAAAGCCATATACCGCCTTCGGGACTTATCCGATCTGGGACCCGATGCTAGCATCCGCTCCACATCAATACTAAATTGATGTGAGTTGTATAACTACTTCTAGAGTTGGGTATCTACCTTCTTTGTCAGTGTTATTTTCTTTATGCCGGAGACGTCGGTTAATAATCTTCGACGAGTTCTAACGGCCTTATCCACAAATGAACATATGCTAATATGCTTAAAAAACGGAACCAACTTGAGACAGAGATGCATGGGTGGTCCTCGTAATCGTCTCCCAACTATAGACTTCTTATCGAGACTTCAACAATATCTTCTTCAACCGTCAAAACTTGCCAGACGTTGCCATCCTAGCAACTGGGAATCCGATTCTCTTAGGTTGGTTAAGTTTGTCTTTCGTTTCTTAAACTACGCCTGTCTCTCGCTTCTGAACAAATTGAACCTAATGGATCAAACTCATTTTTTTGACAGCGTTTTACGAAATAGGAAAGATATCTGCCTTGCGGAAGTAACGTTCTGTTCTGATAAGGGGGCTGAGACTGCCCCATCCTCTTTTTGAAGACTACTAATTCGAAATATCCTAAAGTCGAGAGCGGGAGGGGAACTCGACTGAGCTAGGCTAGGCAAGATTTCATGGCTGAGAAGCGAGGGCAGAACGAAGGATGGAACGAATCTAAATATCAATTGAAGAGTTCAGAGTCTTGGTGTAGTGATATATCATCTTGTTAATGAAAGATCTTCAAAGTCAAAGATTACTGTGGATAGACAAAATGAATTCCACAGCCTCTTATAGTTCAGGTCCTTATTCTACCACTTTTCAAAAGATTCTAGATCGGGATAAATACAATGCTTCCTATCAAGGATTGCTCATAGCGGAAGCTTCTAAAACCATAGCCGTGCTCAGGTTGAAGTGATAGCACCTCTTATATTCTATTTATTAATCAAAGACGTTTCACCTTCTTAATCTGACTTTTGAGAATGCAAAGTTGACAATTGAGTATACAATGAAAATGAATACAGGTGATATCCCCTTTCCAATAGGTAGAGCTATATCTTTTAATAGATCAGATTCTAGCAGTAATGATCTTACCAACGTGGAAGTTTTGACTCAAGTTATGAAATATATAATGAAAAAGCGGAGGATTGTGGGAAATGTGAGCTCACAGGTGTAGGCATTCGAGTTTATATACTCGGTGAACAATCGAAAAAGAACCCTCAACGCCTTAGCTCCGCAGATGCAATTAGTGAAAGATCCACGCTTCAACTTACATTTTTTAGAAGATGAGAGATATGATAGAGACAGAAACTAGCTAATACGCTGGCACGGGGAAGGATCTTAGAATCGAGTTCTTAAAAAAGATAGAAAGAAAGGAACCACAAGGCTGCTAGAAGACATTAAACCGAGAGTGAAGGTCTTCTCGTCTCAAATTCGAGTAGGGTTTCAACTGGCTTTCTGAAAAAAGAGAAATGACCATAGGGGCGAAAAGCGCTTGTGCTAGACTGCATGGATGGGTAGGCTCCTGTGAGTCCGAAAACTAGCTGCCTATGAGCTATCGAGACGGAAGGAAAGGCACATATCTCTACTAGACGAGCTTTGTAGCGATCTAAAGAACCATCAGGTTTCACCTTAATTGAGTAGATCCATTTACTACCAATGACAGTTCCATCAGAACAAGATCCCAAGTCCTATTAGCCTCGAGAGCCAATAACTCCTCTGCCATGGCACTCCGCCAACATTCGTCCTTAACTGCCTGCTTGTAAGAGGTTGGAATGGAAACAGTCTCAAGAGTAGTAAAAAGAGATGAAACCCCATATCGATCAGGTGGTTTTGAGATACGAGTGGAACGTCTTAAGGAAGGAACTGGAGTCAGTCAACCTGGTCACGGGTTCTCTACAGCTGAAGAATAAGCGTAGGAACGTGAATAGACGGACGTCTCGAAGAACGTCTTGGCGGCAGATCGGGTATTGCCTCAATCAAGAGAAGGGCCACCTTATCTCGAAGAATACGCTTTGCCGCCCATGCTTGTGACCTACCTGAACCAAGAAGCATCACGATTCTCCCCACGCTCAAGGTGGTGTGGAAAGGTTGATCCAACACCGCCGGGAGGTGGTGAGGTGAGATCCTCTCCTTCGTGGTTCACCTTCGTTATGCGTAGCTCAATTCAGTAAAGGTAGAACCACTGTAATGGCGGTATCACTCATTTAGTACGATAGTCTTAGCTATAAGTGAATTGTTACCTCGTACGATCGTCGCCTATTCAATAGGATCGAGAAGTAGAACCTTCCGCTACTTTTACTAAGTCATTTTAGTAACTAGTACTAATACTAATAATTGACCGAGAAACTCCATACCATTCTAGTGGGATTAGCAGTTCGTCAAGCAGATATCCGTTGTTTAGTAGCACAAATATTATGACTCTTCTCTTTTTGGTTCTACACTTGTGGAAACAAATGTAATGAGACGTATTTATCCACTCCTTGGCAATACAATACATATAAGGGGTAAGTAACCTGGGTAACTATATTTTCCTTTAGTTAGTGAGGGAAAGCTATGATTTCACTGATGAGGAGAATTCGATCCCGATCCCGATTCAACAATCATCAAACGAGTCACAATAAAAAAATATGAATGGGTGGTAGGCTTTCAGGTATAACACAATCTATTGCTCGTTTTCTGCCTTCCCCGCTCCTATGTCAGTTGGGTGGGCTTTGGCCATCGCCCCCCAATATATATATGTAAGCTGTTAACCATACCCTACTCAACCGTAGGTCGGGTCAACCCAAAGCATCGAAACCTTCACCTTCCAAACGAATTATTCTCAACTGTGTGTGCGCGATTCAAGAATTGTCATGAACCTGACGTTACCAACCTGACGGAAAGGGGGGCGAATGGACTTTCGGTCAATGATCGAGTCTGTAAATAGGTCCAGCGAATTTGGTCCCACTCGGGATCAGGGATACTTCTAGCAATCAATAGATCGAAGGGGAACCGGCCGAAAATCTCAGTTGATCGGAAGCTCGCTCGGTCCAACCGAGAAAGTCGCTATTTATGGTCTAGAAACCTGGGGCATCCTTCGGAGCGGGTGGGACAATGGAGATAGAATAGCTGTAGGTTAGGACACCCTATCCCTGAGGAGAAAGAAGGACATGAGTTGTGCGTTGTATGCCCGCCTCCTCAATGACTCTACAGACACAACCCCCACTGACGTTAAGGGGCTTCTTCAGATCCTTCTCCCTCCTTCTTTAGTTACATACACCGTCGGTTCCTTCCTACCCGCGCACTTCCTCGGCGCACCGTTTGCAGCCCAACTCGATTTCCCAACTCGAGCCTTGAGCCTTAATTGCGATTGCGGCATTCAACCGGATGAAATTGCTCATGAATTTCCTTAGGCAACTGGAGCCTTTCGTTGTCTTCGAAAGCCGGCTACAACAACTGCTAAAGCTGCAAGACCACAACTGCCTTGACTTGCCCTAAAGCTGCTAACCCGAGCTGAGCTGCCCTAACAGCTAGAGATGCTAATGCCTACGAGTCCAAAGGCTAGGAAGGGAAGGAAGCTAGCAGGAGCCAGAATCAGACCTGTAAGCCAGACTAGTTTACGAAGGCAATCCAATCTGTTGAATCCGACTTGAAGTAAATTCCCGCAAACATGCCTACCCGCACCTGAACCAGTACCAGAACCAGAACTGTAAGCTCGTGAAGGGCAAGCCAGTTTATGAAGCCAGTAACAGCCAGAACTGAAAGCAGAATGTAATAGCTCGACCTTAAGGGGGGAATAGCTCGACTTAAAAGGAGAGGAGGAGCAGAACAAGGGACACCGGAACTGAAAGCTCGGGCTCGGGAAGTCAATCAGACTGTAGAAGGAACTTGTCCAGCTTGTGAAGCCAACTATAAAGAAGTAGGCCCTTGTTTCATGAATTCATTTAGTAGCATCCATAAAGTCATCCCGTACTGCTGATCATGCTGCTTCAAGCTAGGGAGCTGACAAGGAAAGGAATGGAGTAACGGACACCCGTTCGAGATTGAGCTTTCCAGAGGCAGAGTTCAATTGTTGCAAGGCGGTTCGAACCCCCTGTAGGTATCATGCTGTGCAGCTCTTTCAAACTGTTAGAATGCAGTGCTGCTCTGATTCGTGAAAGTGTAAGGAGCGGATAGAACACCAGAACTTGAACTGAAAGCAAGGAGCTACTCAAGGGAAGGGAATCAGACCTGTAAGGTCAATCTGTAGTCAAATAGGTGGATAAAAGCTAATAAGAATCCCCTACTGGAGCACCTTCACCTGAACCTGAACTGGAAGCTCACGAAGGGAATAAGACTTGAACTGGAAGGCCAGAAAGACTAGTTTCTTCAGCGAAGTTGCTCGTGAGGGCAAGCCAGTCTGTTTATGAGAACCCTTGAGAAAAGCCAAGAATCGTACCCGCTTCAAGCAAGGGACAGACAACCACCCGTACCAGAACGGAAAGCAAGGGATGGAAAGACACAACCAGGCAGGAAAGACACAAGCAAGCTGCAGAAGGACACACAATCACACCAGGCAAGCTACTTTAACTGAAGCCCTCCGTACTTGTGAACCAGAACCCTGTGAAGCTGACCGGGTTTCATACCCCTGTAGGACTATTATAGGAATGGAGTAAGGCCACCCTATTCTCTTTTTCGAAGTCTGTACAGAATAGGAACTGAAAGCAAGACAACTTGACGGTGAGTTCCTTTCGACCAACAGGATCAGATCGGAAGCTAGTGACTGAGCTAAGTTCTTATCGCTTTCTTCTCTTTCCGGATTGTAACTTGAGTTCCTTTTCCCGAAGGCAAGTTCCCTATTCCCTACTCGAAATCAAAAAGAAAGTCTAACCATCCGTGGGCACACTCTCAGGTCCATCGGAGTCGGGTGATCTGGAGCGATCCCTCATCTAATCTGAAAGGAGGAAAGAAGCTAGTAGAGGACTGGGTTATGAGTTTCCGGACAATAGGGCAAGTGATTGAGATTCTTTCTTTTTCCGGGTGGGAATGCTGCTAAGGCTTCGCCGTTTGAGAATACCAAGTCTCGTTCCTCGATGAAAACAACTAAATCTCACTAGCCTAATAGGGGCCGCTCACTCATAATAGGGAATGAAGGGCACGGGAAGCTTGACTCGACGGGAGAGGTAATCTGGTTTAAGCTTTAAGGCGAGGAAAGTTGACTGAAACCTTCAAAGCATTCCCGCTCCCTTGTCAATCCAATCCCGAAACTACGGCTCCAAAGGATCGTGCAGTGGATGTGTCGGGTTCGAAAGTCTCTCCTCCTCCTGCAGCCGTTGGAATGGTGTCTTTGTCTCTGCCGGTTTAAAGAGCGAGAATCAATGGTCTTAAAGGAGCACCTATCTGCCTGACTTGAAATGAATCCACGCTCCCTCCGATGAATGATTCTTTGTTCTTGCTTGATTACCGGAGGACTACCGCTGGAAGGCGTTGTCACTGCGACTTGGTGCCTACAGTGCTCTTCACGGAAAGGAGTGAAGTACGCATGGTGTATGACTTTATGAAGCAAAAAAGACAGAAGTGACCCGGAAACAAAGCGAGCCTTAGTCGGTCCGATCTGTGATTGGTCAAGGCGACCGAGAGGACCCTCCCCCATCTTCCTTAAATGGGCAAGACTCGGGCATGGGAGAAGTCAAATAGTTTAGTGAACAAGTACTACTTAGATTTAGATCTTGATTTGGATGCAATGGAATTGAATCATTACTCCAAAAGCCATCCCATGAGTATAGATGGCCCCACAACCTGTATAAAGCGTACATCTCTGCTCAGGGAATAGGTCAAATTTAAGAAAAGTCAAAAGCTGGAATACGAGAAGACCCCCTCAGACCTTCTTGTAAACCAATTCGTCGATCTGGAGATCCCAGCAGCAAGGCTTTTTCATGAAAGACTCAAGCCAGGGATGTCTCTTGCAAAGAAGAAGATTCGTAGAGATTTTCCCGGAACCCCAGTCCTACTACCCGACTGATAGAATGACGAATCCACTAAGAAGGGAGTCGACCAACATAGATAGTCTTTGACCGGCCAGCCGAGCACCGAAGTCTTTGATTGAATCTTTGTGGATCATATCATGCAACAAAGTGGTTGCAGCTCTCTGGTAAGTGGCGCCGGAGTTCTTCAATCCGAAGTCGAACCTTGCCCGGAAGAGACAGAGATAGGTAGAGACTGTAAAGGATGCTTCAACGCAAGGTACTGGTCTCATTAATCTTCCCGATGGGGACTCAAATGAGTAAGAGAAAAGGATTGTTGAAACTACTAGAAGCCCTCACATCCATAGGAAGATAGATTGCCAATGACTTGCTCTCTATGCCCCTATCTCTTCTGTCAAAAGGTCTGTGCTGTGAAAGCAATCGTGTACCTAGAAAGTCAGTTGTAGCTAGATTCTCTGTAGTAAACTTAGTCTACGAATAGAATAGATATACCTCCTAACTCAATACTATGATAGTCTGAGGAACTCTTAACGAACTACTACTGAGTCTGACTTCCTTGAATAACTGTCAGATAATAAAGGCATTGAAGACATCAAGTTGCCTTAACTGCCAGTTATTAGAGACAGCAAGGGAAAGAACAATACGAAGAGTGGGCTGCTTAATAACAGGACTAAATGTCTCACAGAAATCAAAACCAGCACACTGTTGATTACCATTTGCTACTAATCTTGCTTTATATCTTGCCCATCTGAATGCCTTTTCATCTTTCAAATCCATTGGCAGCCAATGACATTAACATGAGAAGGACAGGGGACCAAGGTCCAGGTTTGTTGACCTATAAGAGCATCAAACTCTTCCTGCATAGCACCTTTCCAAACAGGGTGTTTCAAAGCCTCAATATAGGATTTTGGTTCTCAGCAGAGCAGCACAACATCCTTTAAATGAGGATGTAGAAGAAGAAGCATCAAGTCCTGAAGGCTTGATCAAGGTAAGATAGCTAAATCTGATCAACCAGAAGGAACAAATGCTGCCAATCCATTGACATCTCCTTCATCAGTTAATGGTGCAAACTCTACTGAGTCTTCCAGTGAAGATTTGAATTTTATGATCCGTCATATAAATTCCATGTCTCAATCACTGACCAATATTTCTGAACCTACTCCTCCTTTCAAGCTCCACTGAGCAAGCTCCTCTGTGCAATCTTCCCACTAAGAATAAGCCAGTCAGTTCCACCAACTCAGGCTCCACCAAGCACTGAGATCAAGCTCCACCGAGCATTGCTCCTCTGAGCAGAATCTTGCTTTCTCTAAGCTTTCTCCTCGACATGTTGCCCAATCTCGTTGGCAATCATGGATTGGCTTTTTCCATAGCCAAACTTCTCTGAGTTCTCACAAACCTTTGCCCAGGCGACCTGTAGACAGTCTCTACAATTCTGAATCACGCATGTAATGTGCTGAACCAAGACACTTGTAGATAACCAATATGAATTCATCTCCTTACTGTTTCCAGTATTTCCCTCAGTGCTACAAAACCCAACAATCTAGGTGTTAACTGACAGGAAAGGTGAGTCTGACACTCTCCCCCACTCGAACGGTTGATGCCCTCATCAACACAATACCATCATGCTCAAGCCCTCTGGCAAACTCAAGTACAGTTGACACCCACTGGTTAAACTCGAACTTAAGAATCCTTCTGGCTGACGCTTTCTAGCAAAGGTCCTCTGGCATTTCTCAAACTCTAGCATGGATCATAAGCTAAACAGTACCTCGGTCCCTTTGCGCCTTCACCTGAATAGCATAACTCGCAATCCCTCTGTCTGATCTCAAAATCATAAGCCCTCCCTGACAACTCAAAGGCACTCCAAAGGAGCTAACTACTCACCAAGCCGATAGGACATTCTATTAGTTAGATAGTAAGACCCTCAATAGGATGCAAGCTGCCTTAAGAGCTTTCAGGCTAATGAAGGTATGAATGGTAGTACAAGAAAGAAAGACAAAGATTAACGAAATTGAAGTGTCGGTTCATAGGAGGTGAGGGATTTCTACCATTGAAGGCAAAGTAGCTAAGGCTTAGGCGAATACTTGAAATGAAACAGATCCTCTTCCTTGAGTTCACCGGCGAGGCCCGGGTCCAAATAATCTTCTGGGTTACGAAAGAATGAGCTAAACTCAATTGCCAAAGTTGCTAGAGTTCTTTTGAATCAAGTCCTGTAACTACGGGGGTGTACCCTGAAAACAATCAATAGGTGGTGTCCTTTCCTTCGTGATGGGACCGAATCTTGTAGCTATAACAGAGAATCTGCTGAGGTTTGGAACAGAATGTAGGATATCTTGCCCTATACGGTGTGTTCCATCAGTAGAGTAGGAGTGAATCTACTCCGGCTTATG